TGTGCCTATGATGTAGCACCAGGCGGATTTTTAGCTAGTGTGTATCATCTTACGAGAATACAATATGGTGTAGATAAACCAGAAGAAGTATGCATAAAAGTATTTGTCCCAAGGAATAATCCTAGAATCTCGTCTGTTTTCTGGATTTGGAAAAGTGCTGGTTTTCAAGAACGCGAATCTTATGATATGTTGGGAATCTCTTATGATAATCATCCACGCCTTAAACGTATCTTGATGCCTGAAAGTTGGATAGGCTGGCCCTTACGTAAGGACTATATTACCCCAAATTTCTATGAAATACAAGATGCTCATTGAATGATAAGGAAACTAATGTTCACTTATACGACACAACTCCAGATTTCATTCAAGTCAAGGAATATAATATTTTTACGTTCTGTTCTAGATGAAACAGAGTAACTGGACTCTAATTCGTATTATGGATAGGCCTAAAAAAGGCTTCATTGCTATTCCCGAATTTGTAAAAGATAATATCTATTTTGTATGAGCAGAAAAAAAAAGATGAATCAAAAGAGTTCTGCACCATGAACTTTGTACCGCGCACATCACTTAGACAGACCTCAGAAAGTAACGTAAGCAAGAGTGAAGAAATAGAATAAATATAAAAGAAAAAGCGAAATTCCGAAATAAAAAGGGATTGAATTTTATTTGTACTGTGTCTGAAATGCATCCTGTCTATTCCTATCCTTCAACCCCTCTATATTTTTTTTACTTTATATATATATATGAAGACTTAGCACTCTTTTTGAGTGAGAGAAAGCACAATATGAACAAACAAGAAAGAAAAAAGAAAAAAAAAAAAGGGAACATAATCCCACTTTAGTTCTTTACCATAACCATACATATATTTTTTACCCATCTCTAAAAATGGAGGTATATATCTATACGCTAGATGAATAAGTATGTATCATGCTCTTGACTATTAACCTATTAACGAATATATATCCTGATCTGTCTCGATTAATTTGTATGAATATCTATCCGATATATTATTCATGTGTCAGGAACCAGATTTGAACTGGTGACACGAGGATTTTCAGTCCTCTGCTCTACCAACTGAGCTATCCCGACCATTTCCCGTGCATTATCCTAGTAGAGTACTTGTATCTATGTCAATTAAAGGGACTAAATCTAAATAAAGTAAAGTATTAAAAAATTTTATCTAATAAATGTAAGGATAATGATATGGAATGTGAATGATTCAATAATAGAGATTCCTTGCCCATATATGTTCATTTGTACAGGTATCGTATCCATCCAAATTGGGATAAGATCCAAAGATTTCTCTTCGGATCCATTTGTGAAAGAGTAGAGTGAATGAGAAAGAAAGATAGTGAATTTTGTTTGAACCACTGATGAAAAAAAGAGGATAAATAGTTAGTAAGTAAAATGGACTTTTTGTTGGGGATAGAGGGACTTGAACCCTCACGATTTCTAAAGTCGACGGATTTTCCTCTTACTATAAATTTCATTGTTGTCGGTATTGACATGTAGAACGGGACTCTCTCTTTATTCTCGTCCGATTAATAAGTTTTTCAAAAGATCTATCAAACTCTGGAATGAATGATTTGATCACTGAATATTCGATTCTTCCTTCAACTTCGATTGGAATGGATTCACAATAACTCTGAATTTTTTCTTTCATATATATATTCGATAGATTCGGGTTGTGATTAATCGTTTGATATGTTAGTATGTATACGTACGTATTAGATATATTATTATTAGATATATTATATAGGGCCGTCCTTTCTCGAATTTCGATAGAGGAATTCCAGCTACCAACACAACGTAGTTAACTCCATTCGTTAGAACAGCTTCCATTGAGTCTCTGCACCTATCCTTTTTTTATTCTAGTTTTATAAACCCTTGTTTTCTCAAAATAAAGATTTGGCTCAGGATTGCCCATTTTAAATTCCAGGGTTTCTCTGAATTTGGAAGTTACCACTTAGTAGGTTTCCATACCAAGGCTCAATCCAATCAAGTCCGTAGCGTCTACCAATTTCGCCATATCCCCTTTTGATTTGAGACCAAGATCCAGTTGGAATTCCACCCATCTCTTTCATTTATTTTTGAACCGTTGAATTCATTAGATAATGATTCCCATATCGAAAAAGTGTATGCTGCTATTTGATTTTTTTGGCGATCCTATATCAGTTTATTTCTATTGGATAAACCTTGTTTCAATCAGAAATGATTCTATCATTGATGTATCCGCAATTCAATATGGATAGATATATCCCATATATATATATGTTTCTCCCTCCCTTTCTTTTTTACAGTGCGATTTGGAATACTGGAACGGTCGATATTCATTCTTCTTTTTTTTTCGTCCTATCTATTCCTTTTCCGAATGAAACCAGAAGAATGTCTCATTTTAATTTTGATTGTATCTTTATCCTTATTGATAATTTTAAATTATCATTATATACATATTAAAAAATATAAATATAATGTATAAATATAAAAAAAATGTATAAAAAAATAATAGAATGTATAAATAATAATTAATTACATTAATATGATAGAATTAAAATTCTACTAATTAGTCATATACTAATTAGTCATATATTTCTATTAGCTATTAGAAAAATATCTATTAGATAAATATAATTCTATTAATTCTATTTAGTCATATCTAGTTCTATATTATTAGTTATAACTAATATATCTAATGATATAGATATAACAATAGAACTATGAACTATATAGTTCATATTAAATTAATAGCTAATAGCCCTAAGCTAAGATCCAGCAGTTTCCTGAATTCCTATACACTATTTCTATTTGTTATACTATTTCTATTTCTGTTATGTGAGCCTGCTTAGCTCAGGGGTTAGAGCATCGCATTTGTAATGCGATGGTCATCGGTTCGATTCCGATAGCTGGCTTTTTTTTATATATCGATTTTTCCATGATTGATAATCTCTCCTTTTCTCAAAATGTTGGATCACCGATCTATTATGTCGTGGTAACTTGTAACTATGAATAAAAAATGGATTGGAGCAATTAGATCTCTACAGAACAAATCATAAAACGGAGCCTCAACTTCATATACAAAAAATCCGGATATTAATAGAATTCATTTCATTCTACTTTGTAATACTTCAGTAAATTTAGCTTTACTTTGTTTATCCTTTAATTCAGTCTTAATTTAAGATTTCTTCTGTAAAATGAAATTTCAATAAAAAAAAAAGGAGTCTTTATGTCTCGTTATCGAGGACCTCGTTTCAAAAAAATACGCCGTCTGGGGACTTTACCAGGACTAACTAGTAAAAGACCTAAATCCGGAAGTGATCTTAAAACCAAATTGCGTTCTGGGAAAAGATCGCAATATCGTATTCGTCTAGAAGAAAAACAGAAATTGCGTTTTCATTATGGTCTGACGGAGCGACAATTAGTTAGATATGTACATATCGCTGGAAAAGCCAAAGGGTCAACAGGTCAGGTTTTACTACAACTACTTGAGATGCGTTTGGATAACATCCTTTTTCGATTGGGTATGGCTTCGACCATTCCTGGAGCTAGGCAATTAGTTAACCATAGACATATTTTAGTTAATGGTCGTATAGTGAATATACCAAGTTATCGTTGCAAACCCCGAGATATTATTACTACGAAGGATAAACAAAGATCGAAAGCTCTGATTCAAAATTATATTGCTTCACCCCCTCCCGAGGAATTGCCAAAACATTTGACTATTGACTCATTCCAATATAAAGGATTAGTAAATCAAATAATAGATAGTAAATGGATCGGTTTGAAAATAAATGAGTTGTTAGTTGTAGAATATTATTCCCGCCAGACTTGAACCTAACGAAAATAACAAAGAAAGATTCAGAGAATTTTTCCCTCTTTTCGACGAAGTAAATAGATCTAAGGGCCTTGATCCGCATTTTTCTCATTCACGTATTACAAATAGATCCGCAGTAGGATTTTTTTTCTTTTTTGCTCTTTCCTATATTTTTATTTTACGTACCGCAGTAATGTAATTAGGAATAGAGAATTTCTATCAAATAAGAAATAGTCTTATTGCTGGAATAATGGTATAAGTTGTTATTTGATTGGATACATTGTGGTCGGTCACGTTGGTGAATTAACAGAAACGGAAAGAGAGGGATTCGAACCCTCGGTAAACAAAAGCCTACATAGCAGTTCCAATGCTACGCCTTGAACCACTCGGCCATCTTTCCTACATAATCTTATTATTGACCAGAAACCGAGTGAATAGCGAGTCATTCATATTATTGCAGTATAGCTATGACCGATCAATGGTTCCATAGGAATAATTCCTTTCAAATTTCCTATTTCTCAACACCAACTTCTCTCATCAGCTACCCCATGGATCTATTACAAATTCATGAATCATCCCATGGATTTTTATTTCCATTGTATGGCATGACGTATACACGTCATGTAAACAAAACGGATGGTTACTCTACTCTATTTTATCATGGAATAATTCTTCTTTTTCCTCTTTGGATCATAACCAAATAAAAACTTCTCGAGTTATCAAAATCCGTAGTAAAAGAAAGTCCTTGGTTATTCAACTAAGATTTCATCTAAGTTGAATAGTAATAGTTCCGTTCATTGGTATACTACGAAATTGTAATGAAATCCAATCTGATTCAAATATTTCATATCTCCCCTTGTCCAAACAAAATGGGACAATTTGAGCGGAAGGTCCACATTTTTAGAATTAGTCTGTTTTATGTTATTTCGTATTGTACAATTCCTTTGTTTGTGGAATCATTTTCCCCGAAGGGTAATGAAAAGAATTCTAATTATAGATTATAGAAAGGATTGCTAATTATGCCTAGATCTCGGATAAATGTAAATTTTATTGATAAGACCTCTTCAATTGTAGCCAATATTCTATTACGAATAATTCCGACAACTTCAGGAGAAAAAAAGGCATTTACCTATTACAGAGATGGTGCGATTTGATTCTTTTTTTAGACTTCAGTATTATGAGAAAGATA